GGACCAAGCAACACTAATACAATAAGGAAATAGTTCTATTGAACGAGCAAAAGGAGAGAGAGGGATTCGAACCCTCGATAGTTCGGAAAAAGAACTATGCCGGTTTTCAAGACCGGAGCTATCAACCACTCAGCCATCTCTCCAACCTAAGTCAATTTCTATTTTATTCTTATTCTCCCGAATGGAACATGGTTGTATGAGCTGATACTATGCCAAGTTGTAGAAAAATCTTAGGTGTAAGTTGATAGGGTGATCTATTTATTTGTATATTATATATAAATGTATAATCTATCACGCCGGTTTAACTATTTAATTAATAAAAAATTAATTATTAAAAAAATTCCCCGTGGTTCTATCTTTGAATAAAGCAATAATAAGTCATATTATATACAATCAATGACTTCCATAGTAAGTAATAGTCGAAAATCCCTCCGTGATACAGTTATTACTTTTAGTACAATGACTGCTAGAGGGATCAAATGGTATAGTTCGTTTGTTGGTAGCTTGGAGGATTATACATATGAATATAGCTTTCCAATTAGCTGTTTTTGCATTAATTGCTACTTCATCAATCTTATTGATTAGCGTACCTGTTGTATTTGCTTCTCCCGACGGTTGGTCAAGTAACAAAAATATTGTATTTTCCGGTACATCATTATGGATTGGATTAGTCTTTCTGGTGGGTATCCTTAATTCTCTCATCTCTTGAACCTATCTGTTCCAGATCCAAAAATGACCCCTCCCCCGAATTCGAATTCTTTCGGGTTGTGAGACATAGTAAAATTAAATCATAAATCAATAGAACAATAAAAAAGTCCTCAAAATACAAACAAAACAAATAACGAAAACAATAAAATTAGAGGGAGGGGTCAAACTTCAATTTCTTGAATGAATTGAATAAAATAAAGAAATTAAGAATTTAATTGGAATCAACTTGAAATTGAAGAAAGTATCTGGTCCGACTCTACACAAATATCATCCAGACATATATATTATATATATGCAGGGACATATTCCTTCTCAAGAAGGAAAAATGCGGATATAGTCGAATGGTAAAATTTCTCTTTGCCAAGGAGAAGACGCGGGTTCGATTCCCGCTATCCGCTCAAGGAAAGCCAATTTATTTACTATGATAAAAAAAAAGAAAAGAATTTGGTTTAGAGTTGATCACGATAGTGTAATGATTCTATACTTCTCGCTCTTTTTTTCTTTCTCACTCAAAAAAAAAAACAAACGAAAAACCTAATTCATTTTTATTTTAGTATTTATTTTAGTAGTATTTAGTTAACTTATTAATAGATTCAAAACTGAATTTTTTGACAAAATTAAACTTTTGCGGAGACAGGATTTGAACCTGTGACCTCAAGGTTATGAGCCTTGCGAGCTACCAAGCTGCTCTACCCCGCGCCGAAGAAAAGGGATGGGAATGAATGGCCAAACAAAAATGGAATGTACCCTCTACCATATCTGTACAAATTTAGAATAACCCATTTGTACAGAATGGTAAAGGGTCTCTCTATGATCGATGATGATCATAGAAATTAAAATCTCTTTTTATCCTTACCAACTTGATCTGGTTGCCCCCGGCAACAAACATGTGTGAACCATTTCACGAAGTATGTGTCCAGATAACCCAAAGTCTCGATAGTTAGCTCTCGGTCTTCCGGTCAAAAAACAACGTCGATGAAGACGCGTAGGTGCACTATTACGTGGTAGCGATTGTAACTTTCCATGAATTTCCCATTTATCACTCAACGATTCTACTTTGCTTATTTGTTTTTTTGAGGATCGACGAATCAAATGATATTTTTGTTCCAATTTTTGCCTCTTCTTCTCCCGCTGAATCAAACTTTTCCTTGCCATAATGGTTCAGTTCCTATTAGTATCAATGAGACAAGTCGAATCCTAGATGTAAAAGTGTATAAGAAAAGGGGTTCCCTTCTCTATCGAAAGAAATGAGATTATTGAAAAGACAAGACAAAAATTAACCAAATTTGCCCGATGTAGAGGCAATCAAGAAAGCCGCATATGTAAATATATAACCTACGGAAAAGTGGGCTAATCCAACTAATCTTGCTTGTACAATGGAAAGAGCCACCGGTTTATCTCTCCATCGAATCAAATTGGCCAAAGGTGTGCGTTCATGAGCCCATGCTAAAGTTTCAATCAACTCTTGCCAATATCCACGCCACGAAATTAAAAACATAAATCCTGTAGCCCAAACAAGATGTCCAAATAAGAACATCCACGCCCAAACCGATAAACTATTCATACCAAATGGATTATATCCATTAATAAGTTGTGAAGAGTTTAACCATAGATAATCTCTTAACCATCCCATCAAATAAGTGGAAGATTCGTTAAATTGTGAAACATTACCCTGCCATAATGTGATGTGCTTCCAATGCCAATAAAAGGTAACCCAACCAATGGTATTTAACATCCAGAAAACGGCCAAATAAAATGCGTCCCAAGCCGAAATATCACAAGTACCACCTCG